AGTAGTTCAGATAGAATTGAACTTTTGATTGATCCAGGCACTTGGGATCCCATGGATGAAGACATGGTCTCTCTGGATCCCATTGAATTTCATTCGGAGGAGGAGCCTTATAAAGATCGTATCGATTCTTATCAAAGAAAAACGGGATTAACTGAGGCTGTTCAAACAGGCATAGGCCAACTCAATGGTATTCCCACCGCAATTGGGGTTATGGATTTTCAGTTTATGGGGGGTAGTATGGGATCCGTAGTTGGGGAGAAAATTACCCGTTTGATCGAGTATGCTACCAATAATTTTTTACCTCTTATTATAGTGTGTGCTTCCGGGGGGGCACGCATGCAAGAAGGAAGTTTGAGCTTGATGCAAATGGCTAAAATATCTTCTGCTTTATATGATTATCAATCAAATAAAAAGTTATTCTATGTATCAATCCTTACATCACCTACTACTGGTGGGGTGACGGCTAGTTTTGGTATGTTGGGGGATATCATTATTGCCGAACCCAATGCCTACATTGCATTTGCGGGTAAAAGAGTAATTGAACAAACATTGAATAAAACAGTACCTGAAGGTTCCCAAGCGGCCGAATATTTATTCCAGAAGGGCTTATTCGATCTAATCGTACCACGTAATCCTTTAAAAGGCGTTCTGAATGAGTTATTTCAGCTCCACGCTTTCTTTCCTTTGAATCAAAATTCAATCAAGTAGAGCCTTAAGTTCAATTATTTTATTTATAGCAAACACGTAGTTAGTTTATCAGAATCAAAGTCAAAATAATCAGAATAGGTTTTTGGGGTGGTATAAGATCTAATTGTAGAAAGAATCAAAAGTTAAATTTGCGGATAATTCTTTTTTTGTTTACCTATATTCTTGATTAGTAATCAGGGAGCTTCTATTAACAAGATAAAAGAGTGTATTTTTCCGTTCGTGAAATTCGTTTTATTTGACGAATTTCATCTTCCCTATATACGTATGTATATAGAATTCAAATATAGAAAAAAAGAAGATAGCGTTTTCTATCTTTCTATATCTAATGAGAATCCCCATTTTGACTAAGAATCCCTGTTGAATCGGATTCTAACGAATCTTTCAGTAATTTGTAAGAAACTCTTTCTTTATTAAATTAAAAGACAACAACAAAAGAAGAAGAATAATAAAGTCGATTATCATACATATATTTCATGTAGAAAGATGAATAAGTCCATTATTTAGTTCTACATTCCTTGCACTTATTCTATATACTCACTTAGATATATACTTAGGTCTATACTAATTAGAATTATTATTTAATTAATAATATTAAGAATTATAATTATTATAAGATATCTTTATAACAATAACAGGTACAACTAATAAATCGAGGTACCCCATTTTATGACAACTTTCAACTTTCCCTCTATTTTTGTGCCTTTAGTAGGCCTAGTATTTCCGGCAATTGCAATGGCTTCTTTATCTCTTCATGTTCAAAAAAATAAGATTGTTTAAATCCGATAGGACTCATTTTTTTTTTTCAAAACTTAGACTTGTATCATAACACAGATATCTATTTAGTGGAATATGGTCTAATATGGGTTCCGCCGAATATAAATAAAAGAGCTCTTCTGCATGCAGAAACTTATATATGGGTAAACGGATTTTAGCTATTTTCAAATAGATCAGGATCGGTGGATGGCTGAAATGTAAAGTCAATGTATCTATATGTATGTCGATATCTATAAGGGAATCATATGAGGGGGATGTTATTATTTTAGATCTAACCAATTTGATGAATTAAATTATTCCTAAAGGTTCACATCAAAATAGTGCTAGTTGATGAGAGTTATTTCGGAAACAAAAAGAGTAAAGTCAAATTGATTTGGCTTATTCTCTCAATTCTAATAAAATGCAAACGGATTAAGTATGAGTTGGCGATCAGAACGTATATGGATAGAATTTATAACAGGGTCTCGAAAAACAAGTAATTTCTGCTGGGCGTTTATCCTTTTTTTAGGTTCATTAGGATTCTTATTGGTTGGAACTTCCAGTTATCTTGGTAGAAATTTGATATCTTTATTTCCGGCTCAGGAAATCCTTTTTTTTCCACAAGGGATCGTGATGTCTTTCTATGGGATCGCGGGTCTCTTTATTAGCTCCTATTTGTGGTGCACAATTTTGTGGAATGTAGGTAGTGGTTATGATCGATTCGATAGAAAAGAAGGAATAGTATGTATTTTTCGTTGGGGATTTCCTGGAAAAAATCGTCGCATCTTCCTCCGATTCCTTATAAAAGATATTCAGTCTGTCAGAATAGAAGTCAAAGAGGGTATTTATGCTCGTCGTGTCCTTTATATGGAAATCAGAGGCCAAGGGGCTATTCCCTTGACTCGTACTGATGAGAATTTAACTCCCGGGGAAATTGAGCAAAAAGCTGCTGAATTGGCCTATTTCTTGCGTGTACCAATTGAAGTATTTTGAGCAATGAACTGAGAATGAATGCTTTCTCGGCAGGAGGGAAAAAACAAAAGAACCCTACTGAAGTTTCTTCAGAACGCTCATTCGAGCCAAAGCAGACGTATACGGAACAAGCATAAAACGAAACATTTTTGTCCACAAAAATGGTCTTTTATACGTATGGAAATTCAATTCAGTAACAAAACAAGTAACAAATTGAAGATTCACCCCATATATCAAAATATTTCAAAATAAAAAAATTTATTTAAGTCCAATAATATTTGTTGGAATTGACACTTTAGATCCAGATAGATCATATCTCGTCAATTTTTTTTTTTCAATCGGCGTTTTTTAGCTTTTCTTTTGTACTCCTTAATGACCAAACAATTGGATCTCTTATCAATTTCTGTCTTGGTTTGCTACTCATTTTTGACCATCACAATATTATATTCTTCCTAAATTTCTCTTAATTATTCTATTCCGGGACTATGAGTAATCGGTGAAATTTTTTTGAAATATTTGATATTTTGATAGAATGATAGAAAAAGAGTTCTTTCGTCTCAAAATGAATACTATTCATTACTTGAAGTGGTTCTTTCGGGCATTCATCGAAAGGAGAAACTTGCTTCGAATTTGACCAATTGAGATATCTGGAAACAATATTTTTTTATTATTTTTCTTCATTCGAAGTGGATTCTTATTCTATTTCTGTATTCTTTCTAGATTCAAGGACTAACCATGAAATTACAAATAAAAAACATTGAATAGATTCATAGGTTCGATACCTTGTAATAGAACTCATGCTTGATAGAAATATCAGATCGCATAGAGTCAACGAATGAGGTGGGATCATTAATAATTCACAGATGAAAAAATGGCAAAAAAGAAAGCATTCACTCCTCTTCTATATCTCGCATCTATAGTATTTTTGCCCTGGTGGATTTCTCTCTCATTTAATAAAACTCTGGAATCTTGGGTTACGAATTGGTGGAATACTAGGCAATCCGAAACTTTTTTGACTGATATTCAAGAAAAGAGTATTCTAGAAAAATTCATCGAATTAGAGGAACTCCTCCTCTTGGAGGAAATGATAAACGAATACTCGGATAGACATCTCCAAAAGCTTCGTATAGGAATCCACAAAGAAACGATTCAATTAATCAAGATACACAATGAGGATCGTATTCATACGATTTTTCACTTCTCGACAAATATAATATGTTTCGTTATTCTAAGTGGTTATTCTATTCTGGGTAATGAGGAACTCGTTATTCTTAACTCTTGGACTCAGGAATTTCTATATAACTTAAGCGACACAATAAAAGCTTTTTCTATTCTTTTATTAACTGATTTATGTATTGGATTCCATTCACCCCATGGTTGGGAACTAATGATTGGCTCTGTTTACAAAGATTTTGGATTTTTTCATAACGATCAAATTATATCTGGTCTTGTTTCCACTTTTCCCGTCATTTTAGATACAGTTTTAAAATATTGGATTTTCCGTTATTTAAATCGGGTATCTCCGTCACTTGTAGTGATTTATCATTCAATGAATGACTAAAAACGGATCCGCTGATATTAATACAATTATAATGTTTATGACTTTATATTTGTACAGTACATAAGTAGTATTTATACATAAGTAAAGCATTTAAAATCGCACTGACTCTTTATATTTCTCCCCATTCCGGGGATTCATCCTATATTCCAGTAAAAATTTTTCGGTAAATAGCAGAATCGTGGATAGGGAACTATACTAGCGACCTACCCAATTTATTGTAGAAATTTTCGCGATCAATGATTGGACATGCCAACTAGAAATACCCTTTCTTGGATAAAGAAACAGATTACTCGATCCATTTCCGTATCGCTCATGATATATATCATAACTCGGACATCCATTTCAAGTGCCTATCCCATTTTTGCACAGCAGGGTTATGAAAATCCACGAGAAGCGACGGGGCGTATTGTATGTGCCAATTGCCATTTAGCTAATAAGCCCGTGGATATTGAAGTTCCACAAGCGGTACTTCCCGATACTGTATTTGAAGCAGTTGTTCGAATTCCTTATGATATGCAACTGAAACAAGTTCTTGCTAATGGTAAAAAGGGGGCTTTGAATGTAGGGGCTGTTCTTATTTTACCCGAGGGATTTGAATTAGCTCCTCCTGATCGTATTTCTCCTGAGATGAAAGAAAAGATAGGGAATCTATCTTTTCAGAGCTATCGCCCCAATAAAAAAAATATTCTTGTGATAGGCCCTGTTCCTGGTCAGAAATATAGTGAAATAACCTTTCCTATTCTTTCCCCAGACCCCGCTACTAAGAAAGATGTTCACTTCTTAAAATATCCTATATACGTAGGCGGAAACAGGGGAAGGGGTCAGATTTATCCCGACGGGAGCAAGAGTAACAATACGGTTTATAATGCTACAGCAGCGGGTATAGTAAGCAAAATCATACGAAAAGAAAAGGGGGGATATGAAATATCCATAGCGGAGGCATCGGATGGACGTCAAGTAGTTGATATTATCCCTCCAGGACCAGAACTTCTTGTTTCAGAAGGCG